TCGGTCTCGATTAGTTTACAAGATTGAATGGCCAATTCTCCTCCGGACCCTCGATTCGATTGTTTTCCAAGAATGTTGAGCCGGGTATGTAAGCTATGTATCTGGGAGGAACTTAAAAGAAGGGCTTTCGTAGAGTAGTCTTAGTCCTGTCTACCTTTAGATTGCCCCTATCTATCAACGGGGGACCCCCCGAAAGGCAAATAGGAAGCTTCAAGCGATCTGGGATCCCACCTTTGATCGAGATGAAGGTGTAGTTTTCACTAGGAATCCCAGGGTTGCCGATCAGGTGAAGTAGTCGTTTCTGGGCACAAAGGATTCACTCGCGATTATAGGCCCGCCAAAGGGAAAGCGCACAGGTCTTCCTTCAAAAGAGACAAGACAAGGTCTTTCATTGCCCGAGCAATGAACGTAGTTCACGATGGGCGTTGGGGCCCCTACCATTAGTTGTCTATAGGGATCTGGGATTTGGTATTGAATCAATCCTTAACTTCGTTTAGTCACTTCAGAAGTCATATAAAATACCTAATTCTATTGAGTTGATTCCATCCCCTTGACTTTGTTTACATTCAGTAGCAGCTTGCTGGTGTCCCTTCAGGTCAGGAACTCCTGCAATAGGCAGCTACCCTCATAAAACTAAATAACACTACTCTCATCCCTCCCCCGAGGTAGCTACTATATGTATTCGTGCTTCTTAAGTCGATGTTGACCTGTATATAAGTCAGATGTTATAAGGGGAAGCTTCCCATAATATGAGTACTCTTTCAGTCAAGTAATACCCCTTAGCCTTTATTATAGTATAGCTAAGTAGCTAAGAGCTTCTGGTAATTTAAAAACGTAGGGATCGAGTTGTTTTGCGTTAATGGGGCTTTGAGGGATGTCTTCTGTTTCCCTTATCAAGCAAGCCACACTTAATCGCCCTTGATGCCATCTTGGCGGTATCGGTGTCCAGTCCCCCCCCTATTAGTAAAGCTTTTCAGTCAGCGAGCGCTGTTGGTAAAAGAACTTCTTAGCAAAAACGTCTGCTAGTGGGTGTATTCTTCTGAGAATTACACGAGCTCCTTTGGCAGAAAAGCGGAAACGTCCTTCGTCCTCCACTCGCCGGAGACTAGGGGGGTCTGGGATTTGAGAACACTGACTGACGGCACTCAATTGACGGGACTTCGAGGCGGTGACGGTATACCTATACCGACGGAACGAAGGCACGAGCCCCTACTAATAATCGAAAGGGGCGGAGACCGCAGCTTGATACGAGTACGAACTGCACTATACCACAAGCCTATAAGCGTTGAGAGCCCAGGTCAAGGAGCTCTCTCAAACAGAGAAAGGGAACTCAAAAGCCAGAAACCTCCGAAGACGAGCTATTAAAGCTCTTAAGTCGAGGAGCGGAGTTTCAACTCGAAAGCCGGCCCGACCCGAAGCAGAGTGAACTATCTAAAAAGCCCAGGGCAGGAGCTATTACGACTCAAACAGGTTGCTTGCTTCCTATATCGAAAGCCGAAAGCACCCTTACCCTTACCTAGGCCAGGGAATCATAAACCAACTCTGCTTGAGTCATCAGAGGAGCTATTCCTGCATTTGTTGACTCTTGAGCTTCACGCAAACACAATGGCGTCAGTGCGAAGTAAAACACATCACATCAGCAAGGGATTGGGGGCAGGAGAATAGCATAACATAATATAGTTCAATCCTGTTTAGGAAGATCGCAGCCATAAAGAAAGGGGAAGATCTTATCTTGACGGAATTAGATTAAATAAGAAGAATAGCTAGAAGGGAGGAATGAGGGTTCAAGCTTGACTTTCTTCTTTCTATAGGGCGGAACAAGCACTCGTTCCCACTGCACTTGTTACAGCTGATAGACTCAAAAGTAAGGGAACGTAAAAGCTGTCTTAAACAAAACCTTCACCCGCTCTGAAATTTTTCCAGCGTAGATGAATCACCCATTCCCTCTGTATGTTCAAGCGCCATCCACTTGTGAATACTACAACCTGCCCACCGTAATCAAGTAATTAAACATTCACTAAGCTTCCTTTCAATTATCCCATATTATAATATAATAAGGAAGACATAGTGCTTGTTGATGGCCACGATTCCAATATGGCCCTCTGACCTTTCTTTTTCCCCGTGAATAGCTCGGTTTATGTGCGTCTTAATCATGGCCACTAATCGACCGGTCACGCTGGTCAGCGGCATTCATTCAGTTGTCCTGCTCAGATGGATGAGACAGTTCCCACTTGAAGCATGCTTCAAGTCTAGCTTTGAGACATCTATTACTGCAACCGGAACCTTCATTCCTTATTGTTGCAATTCCATGCTAGCGAGTTTCATGTCGACTTGCGGAACAATCACATCAATATTCACGAAAATCGAAGAACTGGAACTTGATAACGAACCAGGAAAGAGAACCTGGCCAAAGGATTTTTTTTTACAATGTATATGTCTTAGTTGACAAAGCTGTTTACGTAATAGGCTGCTGGCTAGAAACATAGGAATTTGGAATGTTGAGATGACTGGTACGTTTATCGAAACACTCGAGTAGATGCTTTCAACAAGCCCCACTCACAGATAGCTAATGAGCTAGCTCTTTTAAAAAGGAACCAGCAATACTGGATGCGATGTTTGGAACAAAAAGACCACCAAAGGTTCCCGAAATGTTCGCAAATGACTTGTCATATGGCCGTACAGAAGAACACGCAGACATGGACAATTAAAAAAAAAATGATTTATTAGACTCGGGTTCACTCCAAAAATGGAAGAGCTTAGCAAAGAAAGAAGAAAAAGGGTGACCTCCGTTTTGGTAATGAAAAAAAGATCCCTAGCGGTTGTTCTGACATGTGATTAACCGAATCAGCTGCGTAGCCCTCTTTCACAGGGGAGGTGTGGCGGCATAGCCTGCTTCCAGAAAGTAATTCATGTTGAAGGTGGTCGCCCATTTACTTCGTTTTAAGCACTTCTTCTTATATGCTCACTTCGATGCTCGATTTTTGCCTTGCTTCGGGCCCTCGCCCGGAGAAAGCTGGAGACGTTGCAGACATGTCCCAAGCAGAACGACCATGCTCGGAAACCACAGGTGGCGTGGAAGACAGGTTCCCGAACAGAATTAGTTGAAAGCGAAAATAGAGAGTCCCAGAAAGAGAAAGAAAGGGTGAGCAAGGAAAAAGGGGCCCATCGACTGGGTAAACAGAGTCTCGGAATCAAAATGAGAATCGTCGAGGCTATCCTGCATCCCCTACCCTACGTCTTTAAAAAAGAATGACCCTATTCTAATATAAAAAAAAATCCTGCCTTCTTGGCTTGTTTCATTCTTAATTCCATAAATTTATCAAATATAATAAAATAGAAGCAAAAACAGAATGAAACTTTGTATGCTTAACAAACCCATTTCGGAGAGCATCTGCCTGGTCCTTACCAGCCAGTTTTGAGTGCCAAAATTGCTTAAATAAAACGACATCATAAGGTTCATTCGCACGTCACATCCACGGTACAAAGGTTCTCCCTTTTTTCAATGCCATCGAAAGTGTCATGTGGCTTTCATTCGGGTCGAATCACTGAAAGTCGATCTTTTTTTGGTCTTTCTTTTGCACTCCTTGAGGAAAAGACCCCTAGCTCTGGTTCATACATGTTTATATATATGATAGAAAATCTTTTATGTTTAGCGGTCATTCTTAGAAGTTCGTTTGAGAACGGTCGAGACCCTCGCGGGCATCCTGTAGGTTCACCACTGGACTTGTTCAAACCTTGGTCTATGGCAGCGGCGGTAGGAGTCGCAGAACTTGCATCGTGATTCCCGAGACTCCTTGTCGAATAGAGGGCGAGCTCCGTGCGTGAGCAGCGACTAAGCTTAATCCAATTTTTCTTAACAAGAATTTTGTACGCTTGAAGGCCCATCCTCTACGGCAGGGTACAGAGACGAGGCCTTTGATCCACTTTACATAAGGAAATGCAAATCAATCAACCGGGGAATCAATCGGTCGAATAACAATTATTTCTAGTAGCACCCACGACAGAATGTACGGAATATCAAACTTTTTTTGGGACGGAGGCACGCGTGCTAAAAAAAAACATCAACTTGGAAGCGCCATAATAGAATAAAGAAAAAGAATGAATACGCCAGCAGACGACCCTGCTCGAAATCAGTTTTTCAGGTTTTCCTTTAAGAGAAGTCTCGGATCAGGACTTGTTTCAATAGCCTTTCGGAGGAGTGAACCATCAGGCAGAATGGATACCGAGTTCGGGGGGCAGGTTATAGCTTTCGAGCGAGACAACTCATCAACGATTGGTGCAGGATTGACCACTCAGCTATCCAAGTTACGTAAAAGACACATTTTGAAGTTTTTCCCTGCCTCATGAGGGCACACTTTGAGTCCCAAACTTTCTGTCTTAAGCAAATGCTGGAAGTCCAAGATGGTGGTTTGGAACATCCAAGAGGACAGGACACCTGATCTACGCTCTCTTCCCTTGGTAAAGAGGAATTATAAATCTAAATCAATCATTTGATCAAACAAAAAAAGTACTTGGGCCTTAGAGGCAGCGGCTGGGGAAGCGAAGGGAATAGGAAGACCAGGAACGAAGTCACTCGACCAAAAGAAGGTCTTATTTTAGTTCAAAGCGAGGAGCCAGAGACAGATTGCAATTGCAAAAGCCAACTCTAAGAAGCAGCTTTACTTTAAAGAGGGGCACAAAGGAGATAAAAAAAGGGGAGCTTAACATATAGAAATCGGTTACACACTAAAGGAAAGATAGATTCTAGTTAGCCTACCCGACTACACAAGATATTCTACATGTGGTTAACAAAAGAGTCACTGGTTATTGGCCTCAAGGCAGAGACGAGCTGACTAGACTCTTTTTCGAAATTGCGTAAGTAATAAAAGAGAAAGGGCTGACAGTTGCTATTGAATCAGCTGGTATAGAAGAGGCTAGTACACAAGCTACTAAAGCTAGCCAGGGAAGTGGGACAGGAACCTTAACCATCGACTTCTGACTTGCCTTTTCTTGGTCGGTTCGAATCCGGCCCAGTCCTAGGGACGCACGTGACAGACGTTCTTGTCACTAAAATCTGGAGTAACAAGCCGGCTACCAGCACGGAGCCAAAGGATCTTGGTTGAAACTTTGGCACTGTGGGCACCAGCTAACGTAGGTGACCCTTCAATAGATTTGCATGAAGGCTCCCCTTTACCTTTGGTAGGCATTACCCCTATCTCACCAAATGTCGGGACAGAGGTACTGGTGTGAAGAGGGCTGGTTTTCGAGCGGAATTCTCCCTTTTATATATAAAGCTATATAGTTTCAATGGCAGTTGCCTTCGGTGCATTTTCAGTAAAAAGAATATAAAAATACCTAGCCAGCTTATCTAATCTCCCAGACTTTATCGAGCCTGTTCGAGGGGTTGTAGTTCCACCCATCCTAACTAAGCTCTTCAATTGCTAATGCCGTACTTGGGGTTGGGGTTTTAGAAGGAGTGGAAATTCTAGATTGAGTTCTCTTTGCTCTTCTGTCTCTCGCCCTTCCAGTCCATCGATTGTTAGTTCTCTTGAAACTTCTGTTAGTTCTCTTGAAACTTCTGTTACATCCCTTAAGTAAGTCTTAAGGGTAGATAGCGCTCTAACGATAAGATTCAAGGGCCTTCTATTTAGTCGATGCTTGTTTTTCCTTTGATGGAGAAGTAGTAGTTGCTTCTCTCTTCAAGTTCAAGCGAGTTGTTGGAGTGCTTTTGTAAGAAGCCCCTCCTGTTGGCGTGCTATAAAATGGAATTTGAGTTATAGGCCAATGCTAAGTGTTCCATGCCGTTGGATAGTCGGTTCGAGGGCAAGGAAGGAAGTTATCATTTTTAAGCCTGCGAGCTAGTAATTCCTCTCCTCGATAAAATGGGCATACCTTTTGATTTCCTTCGCTTCGTAAAGTAAACGACAATGGAAAGAGTGAAAAAAAGAGTGGAAGTTGCCCCTCCTAGGGTTCCAATTTAAGTTTGAGGTTACATTGGAGTCTCTTACTAGTCCATTTCTAATCCTTTTTAGCCAGTTTCCTTCTATCCCATTGAAGCAGTTGTACCAATTGCAACAGTCTTAAGGCCATTAGTTGGAGTGCTAAGTGCTGCTTTGGCAGTCGAGTTTTTTATTACATCCAGTGCTACATCTAGAGGTCCAGTCCCCTAGGTCATTTGATATCTCTAGTCTGAGTTCCGTTCAACAAGCCAGTTCTGTTAGATCGCTTACAGTCCCCGTAGTGTCCAGTAGCTGTCTCTTTTTCTTACCTTAACCTTAGGCAAGCGAAAGACATAGGCTTGAAATAAAAGTTAAGATATCTCCATCCGGTGGGAGTTGCTATCCATATAGTTCCATGGCAGTTCTACTTGCAGCCATTGAGAGTTCTCTTGCATCCGCTTTCAATCCAGCAGAGTAAGGGGCAAAAGGATCTGACGCAAGTTGGAGCTAAGGATCGACAGAAAGCTAGGGTTTTTCGTGCTTCTCCCTTATTATCCTTTTCTAAGGAACTAAGGAGTTAACGATATCTCGCTTAAGGAGATATCTAGCCAAGCGATTCACCTGATCCAGACACGCCAATAGGCGGGTTTGAAGATAGTAAGTAAGAGTAGTGGCATTCTCATCAAAAGGATAAGTAAGTTCGCAATCCAGTGATAAAGTGAAAAAAGGTGCTTTTTTCTGCGCATATTCCCTGGTGAGGATATGCATATAATATTTTAGGTATTATAGTGCATCAAGATTATAGGTTACAGTTTATAATCTATAGGATTGATTCTGGCTTCTGTAGGACTACTAACTAGACTATGCTTTCTCTCCGGGCCTTTGCTAAAAACGTTGGAAGGAAATCTGTGCGAAGGCTTTCTGTGGGTAAGGCAAAGGTAGATGTAATATTGCGATATGTGTCTTACCTTGGTAATTCCTTTATTTACCTAGTGGGTCTAACTTTTATGTCTAAGGAAGAGGAGAATCGCCCTAAAGAGCCTGCCTAGTCCTTCTCGAATCCTGAGAGTTCTGTTCCATTTCGTAAGCGAGTGTTCAGTGTGAAGTACTTCCATTCGCCCCTCCTCCAATTGCGGACTCCTTGTCAGAAGAGTTATCAAGCGCAAGGGAAAAGACTAGCAAGCCAATTACAGTCTTAAGGGTTGGTGTTAGAATTCTCTTCTCATTGGATCCAGTTGGAATCGTAGTTCTCTTTGCTGTTGTGCCAAGCGAGGGAGTTCTTTGATAACTCTACCAATAATTAGGGTGCAGGCAAGTTTACTCGCTTCTCCTCGAATTGCATAAGAAAGATGGTTCTGGAGAGAAATCCTACCCGCAAGCATTTGCTTATAGAATGGTGGAGGGAGGAAGAGGTAGCAATACATTCCGCCTGATGCTTGATCACAGCATTCGTGATATATCAAATGAGCTCTCCGATCTATGATGAATAGTTCCTTTTTTTTATAGGATCATATTTCTTTCTAGTCCTAAGCATTTTAATTGGACCTTTCTCCTTGGCTTCCTTTTTGGAATATTTTCATCCGGGATTGGAACGACCTATGTTGTAACGGAGGAGAGAAGGTGAACCAGCTTCCTTTGGTCGCCTCTCCCGTCTGGTCGAGTAGCTTTCGCTCCTTCCTACTTACTTTATTATAATATAAGCGGCTACGTGGCCTATTGGGAGTTTTTTAGTAATAGTGGGAGCTTTCGGAAATCACTTTGCAGGTCAAGATCATAGGAAGAGGGAAGAACAAGGGAGAAGATCTTTTTTAAAAGAAGACAAGACGATTCCAAAACAAAAGAAACTCAAAACGGAGAATAGGATGCCTTAAAGGTAAATAAGAAAGATCATAAAAAAAAAAAAAAAAAGAAAATAGCTGCCTAGCCCGCGGGAAACAGAAGGTTAGGTTAGGAAGGGAGAAAGGATATTTACCAAGACTACTGAAAGAGCACAGATTCGGCTTGGGAGTTCTCACTCAGGCTACTAATCTCCTCTTCTCCTACTCATAAGAACCAGAACAGAACAGGCATTCGTAATCGTCCCTAACCTCTGTCTCTAACCTATTCCCTTTCCTCTGTCCTTTTACCCTTTGAACAGCAAGCCGGAACTGGATTACATTTTTATAGAGAAAGCTATCAATGGTCACATTGAGACGGGAACAGAAGGGAAGTTCGCCCTCCAGTTCTATTCCTTTGGATGAGACGGTGGTGAGCAATCGATAGAGAGCAAGGGATGCTAGCGCTCTTCTACTCATATTCCTTGCTTCAGTTGGTTCAGGAAGCTTTGGCATCGAGACGCATTACGATAGCTATAGCTAGGCCGGGTGGGATTCTCTCTCTATCTAATGGTTATGAATAAAGTGATGAATCAAGTGGATCCTTTGCCCCTTACCTCAGTAGCTGGGAAGGCAGGCCCTTAGCTTCAACTAGTTCAGTTTGAGTCTTTCTCAGGAGTAGTTGCATTGCTAGTAGGCAGAAAATCAGTAGTGCGTTAGCTTATCTGTTCATTTTTAAACAACCCTTGTTTGTGCTCCTTTATCTTTCTAAGCCGCTCTCGCTAGCAGGGAATCTAGTTCAGCAAGGTCCATAGGGTGAGCTCGCTTGAAGCTGGGGCGCGTCTGGTGGTATCGTATATAAGATCACACGGCTGCTTTTAGGAGCGATCTGTTTATCCAACTCGAAATATCGTAAGAGAAGAAGAAGAATCTGACGCCAAAAATTCCCATGTCTTTCTTGGTGTGATCGTATCAGCTGTTTTGCTTTTAAATAGGTTGAAGTCAGTTAATCAGACTAGGTCTTCTTTGCAATCATAGGCTCTGGGACAGATGACTTGACTTTCTGGTGAGTTCATTGCCGGTGTTACAGATAAAGTAACTGTGAAATCATTCCCTGTTGTCAAAGTAAGCGGTGCTAGTTCTGTTACAGAAGGGCTTGCAAAATTTCCACCCTTTGTGCTGTTAATTAAGCGCTATTCTTTACAGTCCATAGACTCAGGCCTTTACCTCCTCTTTAATCTGTGTATGTACTTTCTTGAAAGAGAAAGATAAAGTAGCTTGACGCAGGAAAGCATTGTAGAGTCCCCACCCTTGTTTACTTCGTTCACAAGTCCCCTACGATGAGAGGGCGGCCAGTTCGAATCTAGAGAGTGGATCAACTACTTCCGTTCTGCGCTCGGGTAAGGCCAGGCGGAAACTCCTTGACTTTAGAAGGCGGCTTAGCTTTAGCTGCGGGTGCGTATGAAAAAAGTAGGGATGAAAGCCCATTTCCGTACCATTCATTCGTAGAAGGGGCGGGGCATAGCTTCATTCTATAAGTTTGACTATAATCGGGCTACCTGACAGGGGAAGACTCAAGGTAAAGGCTTAGTGCCAAAGAACCTACTCTTTCAAAATAAATTGAGAGTTCCCCGGTAATTCCTTCAATAGCGGCTCTAATGTCAAATGAAAACCTTCAACCCACTAGCACAACTGCGGTTAGTGATTCAATCACAACGGGTAGACCAAGAGCAGTGCTTTATTAATAGTCGTGGGGGTCTGGGTCTAAGGATCTCAGCTAAATGAGTTAGGGACCAAGGTCTATAGACTGGCGCCTTCTATTTGCAGTAGCCGTCCATACTATATGGGCTTGGAGAAATAAGGCGGAACATGAGCCCAGTTAGGCCGTCCAAGCCCACTTTGGAAATAAAATAATGAGAAGGGCGAACGCAGGCCATAGCGCCAATAAGAAGCAAATATCTAACCACAGAAAAGAAAAAGTTCTGGTCCATTTGACTACCCCACATGATGATTGGGTAAAAATCCATCTTGATGGATCTGTTAGTGGCAACCCTAGTCCAGCTGGAGCCGGTTTTTTCTTATTGAATTAAGAGACGGAAATCCAATCTCAATAATAGACTCAGCTGAACCTTGTATTGTCAAACTCTATCCGTCTGATGGTAACGGTCCACTTTTGCTGATATTCTTATAAATAAGGTGGGGTTCGGGGGGGCTCTCCCCCCTTAAACCAATCTTATGGCTTATAGTAGAGTATATTTGAGCATGCAAAATCGGATTGTATGTGAGCTTCCTTTGAGGAGAAGCCAATTGTCTTTTTAGACTACCCATTCAGCCTTAACGCACCAATGGCTAAGAAGGCCGGTCGTAGATCAGGGGACTCATTGTACTGGTTACTGCTATAGCTATAGCTAGTGCTGTACTGACTTACTGTACTGGTGCTAGTGGACTTACAGAGCTGTAAAGAGTACTATCTTGACTGGTAAAAAGAAAGCGTCTGATCAGATCTATCAAGAGATAGTGGTTCGCCCTCACTTCGATCGCCTAAGCAAGGACTAGGCTGTCGAGTGAGGATTGGCCGATGGGACTTTCATCAGTACAAATAAGACAGTTAAAGACGAGTCAGCAGGGCAAAAGACTGCCTTTGGGGTACGTAAACAAGTACAGATCACATGGTTTTGTACTGATCCGCTTTCGAGCTGTCGAGTGAGGATTGGCCGAGGGGCCCTTGGGCCTAAGGGAATAGATTGTAGCTGGGTACAAATAGGCCGGTTAAAGACGAGTAGGCAGGGTACGACGAAGCCCTAGGCCGACGGGGTGACACATGGTTGTACTGGTCAGCTTTGGGCTGGAGATTGACGATTGACTGAGCGTGCTTTGGCAGCTCGTGGTGGAGTACTCTCTGACGGATTCGCTCTATTATTGCCTCCTATTCTTGAGGGAGTGATCGGGATTAAGCCGCGTGGCGATAAGGACTATTCGCTCTTTGGGGTGGGCCTTTCGTACTCAAATCCGTACGGGGAAAGGACAATTATTCAGCGCACTAAAGTGGATGGGGTTCCATATTCATGAAAAGCCAGGTTTGAAATGATCCATGTTACTCCACCAAGACAACCTATCTTACTAATAAGAATAGGGTTACAAATAAAATAATATAATATAATATAATAAGAAAGAGAAAAGGGCTTCCAACGTCTATAAATAGAAGCTGCTTTCTCTATTTTGCAAAGCAAAGGGAGATATGGATCCAGCTACCGCTGAAAGACTTTCTCAAATTAATCAAGCAATTGAAAATGTGGAAAATGCTAAGCGCGAAGAGCAGCAAACTCTGGCTCTCTTCTGGGAACACATGCCGGCGATCGATCCCAGTCTCATACGAGATCGTATGCTGGCTATACAGAATAAAATCCAAGCCCTCGAAAACCGAAAGAGGGCCCTCATCCTAGAACGGGAATTTCTGATTGTCGGGGCGGCCTCCAGCATCCGCGGGGAACAAGGCGGAAACAACTAAGAGTCCGTTGTTTTTGCTTTTTACTTAATATGTTGTGTTGTTTGTTAACTATGTAGTAATGTTGTGTTTAGTTGTGTGGCTGGTCTATGTGTGTGTAAGCTTCCTATTGGATGTACTCCCATGTAACAAAATGCTTCTAGTGCTGGAATGAATCAAATCAGCTTTGTTCTAGTTTATTCTCTTTTCCTGTTTTGTGCAGAAAAATTTCTGATTTGAATGATTTTTGAAATCTCGTTTTTTTATTGTAAATTTCTCACATATACAAGCTAAAACTACAGCCAAGAGGGTGGAAGTTGTGTGTTTACAGTAACTCTCCTATAATAGCGGGCGAGGTTCAAACAAAGAAAGAAGAGATAGTCAACATTTTCAACTAGGGTTCCCATACATGCAAACATAATAAATAAAACCGAAAAAAGATAGTTAGCATAGATAGGAGTAGTCTATCTCCAGTAAGCATCAGAGTAGATCTACACTAAAAAAAGACAAAGAACACCATCACACTACTTTGCGTCTCCAGACACTTATTTAATTTAATTTAAACCTTCTAAAACTAAAAAGAGTCGACGGACTCTTCTATTCTAGTCTCCCCGGTCACCGAGGTTGACAGCCCGGACAATGAGGTACTCCTGCTCCGCCCACAGCATTCTCAATCTACTCTCGAGGTCCCTTGTTCTCTGGTCCGTCGCACGGATGCGGTCTTCCACGACGGCTGGGTTCGCCGGGAGCAGGTGTCTCCAGAAAAGGTTTGTTAAGGTTCCCCGGCGTTGGCGCAGTTCGTTTTCTACGTTCTGTATTTCGTTTACAACTTGAGCGAGCCTTGCTGCATCTGCAATAGTAGCCATACGTGCTATTACTCAATTTCTTTGATTTGAATTTGATGAAGTGAAGACACTTATCGAGCCTCTATTTATAGAGTGGTAGAGTAATCTCGCCATGCAGTACGAATTGCATGGCTGGCACAATCTGAGTACTATAACCACACACGCTGCCTGTATGAAAAAACAAACTTTGCGGAACCGTTTAACCTAATCGATCGTGGTGAGGATTCGGCGGATCATCCACGTCACGCTAGGATTTGGGAAGGACATTCACGAGAGTGAGGTGAGTTTGAAGAGAGGGTGGATTTTGGTGCTATAACTGGTGAGCATGGGAATTGCGTTGCCGAGCGGAGGGCAGAGAGGAATCTCGCCATGCGTCACGAATTGGATGGCAGGCACAATTCTGACTAGTTCTCCGCACTACTTTTCTGCAGTTGAAAACTATCATGCCTATTTAGTGAAAAACTGGCTGGCTCTGGCTACCTTGCAGAGCAAACGAAATCTCCCAAAATCACACTGCCTGTGTGAATTGAACGAACTGACAAGTACAACCAGCTTAAGCCGGGTTTCCACCTATTTTTGAGTATTCGTCCATTTATTTTAAAGTCTAAAGGACATATTCGTTGCCGATTTGGGGTTCTGATGGAAGATACTGCAGAGATTATACACCAAGTACACACGTGATTCCGCTCTGGCAGAAGTGCACGCGCAATTCAGCTCTAGAAAAACTCATAGAGAGATAAAATTGATAGTAAACCTCTGCCTCTCAGATGGCTTTCTTTTCCAACACTTCTATGTGGAGATGGATGTAATATAATTGATAGTTTAAGTTTACTATTTGTTTGTAAGTTCGCTAGCTGTCCAAGGGGCAAAGAAAAGAGTAGCATTCCGCGCTCAAGCATGCGAAGAAAGCAACAAACACTTTTGTAATCCCGTGCTTGACCAATGCATTCAATGGATTCCACCATGAACCGGGAGCGACATGAAGCTGGGTACACAGTGCTAAACAAAGAGGTATATATCACACCCATTCACACCGGGCCGGCCTGAGGAGAGGATTTGCCAATGTGAAGTCCGCCGCCCCGCCCCTTAAGCCTAGTCTATAGCTGACGCCGTCTTTCAATGCTTCTACCGCTTCTACCATTGGGTGGCCGGGTGATTTAAGTGCAACGAAATGCCTTAAGAATATGAAGCATCTGGCTTACCGGTAATCTCCCATTCCCGCCGTCGAGAGACTGAAATAACTATAGCATGCCAGAAACGGGGAGTTGAGATGGTTACCCCGAAATGCTGCTCCCAGCATAGAAGCCTATGGTTCCATCTTGTTGTTGCTGGAGGTACACATCCCTCTTCGTTATATATACGAGAAAGAGATGCTCAGCCTGAAATGTCCGGTCCGATAACGGCGCTGAAGTAGTGAATCTATCGGCACCATAGCTAGCTGTGGCTGGCATACATACAACTTTGGACCTAACGGCCGGCCCAGTAACCTTTCGGAATGGGGGATCCCCGTTGGCAACAACCACGGTAGTAGTTGCGGAACTACTGGGTGTGGGTGGGGGCCGGGAGAGGAGTTCCTGCTCCTCTTTCTTTCTTTCTTTGTCTCCTTCTACTTGGATTGTATTTTCCCTTTATTTATTTTACTTTGCTTATTAGCTGACTCCTCTTCTCTTACCCCTAACATCTTCACTCCGGGGGGAGAGGAGATGAGGAAGCCCTACCATCAGTGCTATTTCCCCGGCTAAATGTACTCTAAGTCTTCGCTTCGCACCTTGTCTTTCTTATTGCTTGAATCTAACTTGAAAGTTTGCACTCTATGGAGAATCTCTTTTGTTATGCACCTAATACAAGATCAATCAAGTCTCTCTTTGATTCCACTACTGCTAGTTAAGAAGGGCTATACCCGAACTTACTCTCGGGGAGAGGAAGGAGCGTAAGAGTACAGTCAGACAGTAATCGCCACTCGAGGAAGTTAATAATAAGAACTGAAGCTAGTCAACCAAGCTAGTCCATTCCCTTCGGCAGTCAACATCGTAATTAAAAAAATCCCTTTTCCCAAAGCTTGAAGAAAAGTAGCTTAAAGTTTCCGCTTAGGTTCACGAAGTTACTATCGGGCGATAGGAACGAGTGTTTAAGATTCCTTTCTCTGCCTTCCCCAGCCCAATCCTCCATAAGCCAGACCAAATATGTTCTTTAAAAACCTATCTTTGTCTATTCCGTATTCCGCCACCGTCTTCCCAGGCATGCTCTTCCGTCCGGCCTACCCTCCTCGGCAAGACCGTATCCAAAAGAGCGATCGCAGCAGTATCTCCGTCCCAGCCTTTATGAGCTCCTCTCTTGGAAGCTTGGTGGCAAGGGCCCGCCATCCGACTTACAGCCGTCAAGCCGTCTCGTCCGTAGTGCGCATATCTTCGGAAGGTGACCCGCTAACTCATATGGAAAGGGATATTTCTATCTTAACTTCCTCCAGTCATCCAGTTCGACCCCATGGGCAGGACTCTAGTCAGAGAAGAGGTTTCTAGGCACAAAGCTACTCCAGGAAAGAGTCGACACCAGGGATTTCGGACATCACTTTATGCTAATTCAAACCAGACCCCTCAGTGGATCTTGAATTGAGTTTGAGTTAAAGGAGATGCCTTCCTTGTTTCTGAGTTATTGAGTTAGAAGAGAGACAGGAGACGAGAGCGGATTCATATGAGTTGTTCTTGTTTGAGTTGCTTGACCCGACGGAAGGGATCTGTAGCGAGCCCTCGGCGATTGAGAGGATAGCCCTCTTGGATTTTGAGTACCTTTCATCCGCCCAGTAATCTACCCGAAGTAGAAGAAAAGTCTATTCAAGCCTATCTTTTTCTATCCCGTATTCTGCCATCGTCGCTTATACCGGCATTTCCCTATCTCTTCTCGGATACTAGTTCTTTTCTCCGAGGCCCGATAGCACCGGTAAGTACCGTGCGTGTCTCCCGGGGCATTCACTATTCCTATTTTAAGGGTTTAGTCTCCCCCCGAGTGTTTTCTGCCTTCTTTTAGCCGTTCCTGTCCAATCAAAGACTGTCTTTGGATGTGTACCCCTCCTAGCACATTCTTCGTTAGGGGAAAGCCCCCTTCTTTTATCATACGGAAGAAAGAGATCAGAGTTGCCTGGATGCGGTTTTCTGAGTTCTGAGATGTGAGCATGGGCAGTCGGTCTAGGCAAAAGAAGAAGGGAAGAGAAAGAAAGAACGGTAATAGAAGCAAGGAAGGAGAATAAAGGGAGGTGGGTCGGTGAAGGGAGCGAGCACTCATAACAAGGCAAGAAAGCAAGCCAGCTGTAGGTCAGAGGAGAGTGGATCTCCGGGTTAAAGGTAGCCCAAGTCAGTCCATCAGTCAGTGGCTGGGGCTTGGCTTCGTGCAGGCCTATGCCTTCTGCTTCTTATAGACTCGAATGAACTGGCTATTGAACTAGTCTTCCTCTTTTTTTTTCTTGTTTTGTAAGGCGATACGTCAACTTTCTCGCTCGTCTGATCCTCTCTTTGTCGGCCAATACCTCACCTCAAGACCGTCGCTATGCATTTGATGGTCTTTTGGGGTGGCGATCCCTCATTGGCCAATAGTGCACGTGGGGAGTTGCAGGGAGGCTGACTCTGGAAGGCGCCGGAGTGCCACACGTTGGGAGATATCGGAGGAGGTCGGCATAGGGAAGTGCTCGATCGGAACCTGGGAGCAGCTGAAGGCTGAGTTGAAGGCTCAGTTCTTACCTGGTAATGTGTCGTGGATGGCACATCATTCCTTGATGAATGTGAGACAGACCAGAGCAGTCCGGCACTACAAAAAGGACTTTTCTGCGCTAATGCTCGACATAATGGACATGTCGGATGAAGACAGGTTCTTTCCCTTTCTGAAGGGCTTACAACCGTGGGAGCAAGCGTAACTGCGGAGGCATAATGTGCAGAACTTGTATGAATGAGGGAGTGCTGCTCTGGTAGTATCAGATCGGCTAGTGGATTTCAAGTACCTTGGCGCGAGGAGTCGCACGGGGGGTAAGGGACCGAGGCAAGCCAGAGGGCCTGAGAGATGTAGGAATGTCGAAGAAGAGGTTCGTCAGGCTCATCAAAGGGGCAAGACGACTGAGTCGAGCCCCCCCTAATAGTCAGTCGGCGGAACGGGAGGCTTTAGAGATTCTGTTCGAAGCCGCACCTCCCAAGATACCCCCAACATGCAGTGCAGTCGGAGGAGGAGGCGCTTTGATAGTAGGGGCGGGGGCAGCTGCTGAATACGATTAAGGGGACAATGAGTGAGTCGAGCAGGGGAGGCGCATGCTTTACTCCACTCCATAGGGGTCACGGTAAACGGACGAGACAAAGTGGCCTTAGTCGACACGGGGGCATCGCACAAGTTTCAGACTCCGGTAAGCGCGACGAGGCAGTAGAACTCAAACATCTCCTGCGATTCATCCTAATCCTGCGAGAGGAGTGACCTCCCAACATGATCCTGACCCACCGGACCATAGCGTAGCAAGACCTTAATCTCTCACGATTGATCCAATGGACCTAGTTGCTAGCTTGACCCCCGGATTCGTCAGACGTGGAGATGGATTAGGTAGGGCTCAGTCATCATCACTCGCGCTCGATCTACCTTGTACGGAGTCCCCGGCAGGTCCTTGGACCCTAAACAGCCATTCAGACAGAAGGAGCCAAGATGTATGAACCCAGTGACCCTCCCATCCTTGGATAGCTCTCGGGATGGATTTACAGCTTCCGTGGGCGATCTCCGAATCTCTAACTTTGAAGGATTGGAAGTTTGATCGACCTTAAGATAGCATAGTATTGTATTCGAACTCTTTTCTCTCTCTGTCTTTCTTTTTATTTTGGTAGAATGGGGAATAACATTGATTACACAGAGATGAAAGGTGGCATAGCCAGTCCTATACAATCATTTGTGAGCAGGGATTTAAGCGATTCAGGAGGAGTAGAAAGTCTTTTGTGCTTTCCGGTTAGGTCTGTTGCTTTGTGAGTGTATCCGCGCTTGAATCCCCTGCCCCTTTTGCTTTGGCTGTAGGCGAGCGCTGGGTCATTTCCAAGTGAGTTTTAAGCGTATCGCGGTACCCCTTAAAGATGGGAAACTCTTTATTTTCCTGCTTAGACAGGGGCCTTGTCAACGGAATATTCAAATTAGCATGAAAGTCCTACTTTAGATGATACGCCTAGCTGAGCTCTCTCTTGGGCTGTGAAAGCGGTGCGAAAAAAAAAGTTGGGCTACCTTGCCTTGAGAGCTTCCCCGGTTATTGAGTCTGTGATTTCATTGTAAGTATTTGCTTCCATCTCGAAATGCTCTTTCATGATTGTATGTACACAAGTTCTCGCGCATAAGCATAGCCATATGATGAGTTGAAAGCTTCAGAGGTGAGGAAAACCCTCTATTATAGTCTAGGAGCATATTCCCACTCTTTTTTGTGTTCATTCAATGCTTTGCTTGTGGATTGGAAATGCGGTAAGGTCAGCCCCTGACTCTTAGATAGATATCAGCATAGCTTCGTAATTAAACTTCTCGCACATCCGTTCTGAAAGTGATCTTTCCGAATCAAGATATAGAATATGGGCAACCTTCTTCCCTAGAAAGAAGGGAGACAAAAGATTTGATTCATGTCTTTGCAGCTGTATCTAGTGCGTCACGCTGGGAATTGATAAACGACTTTCTATCTTCGTTGAAGTGAAAGCTTACTGGGTCGATGTATGGGATATAACTGAAATAAAGGGCAGTGCCACAAGGATTTTTAAAACCCGCTACGCCTGTCCTAATCAAGCCAAGACTTTATGCTCTGCTCTGCGCGCTATACTTTTGCTTTTTATCCCGGCATAGCGCTTTGCTTTCGGTTCTTCGGAGGAAACCTTACCAGACCACCACCCGACTTCCTTGCTTGTGTGCTTGGACATACATAGCCGAACAGGGCCTACAGAAGCAAACCTTTATTTCTAAATGCACACGCTTTACTGTGCGGACGGAAAGCCCTCGATTAATGCCATGGCTAGAATAAGACAGCTTCGAAGACGAATAATGCTATGGCAAACCCTACTCATCTTTTATCTGTCTCCCACCCCATTCTTTCCCTAAAAAGAGGGGTTCCACCGTCAACCTAAGTTAACTCTTTTTGGTACCCCAACTCAAAATTTTTCGTGTACTTCTTGTGTTTACAGCAAGATCTCTATCTAAGTTAAGTGTTGACATCAAATTCCTTACGGCAGAGCCCGCTCTTGATGTAGAGGAATTGCTGGGCGGTTTCCTCAGCTAATTCAGAAGCCCTTCTTTCGATTGACTCAGCTACTGATACAGATGTTGGCTACTCACAGACGTTCTCATATCATACAGAATCTACTGGAAAGCTAGATGTTGGATGTGCAGATTTAGTTGAATATTCATAAGTAGCAGGGTACCAGTTCTTGAGTCATATCTGCTGTCTCGACTATACACACTATTTATTTCCCATCTATAAAAATCTTACAATGAAGTCCAAGCTTCGCTAAACGAGACTCAAGAGATTCACCCTCTCCTGGAACAATCTTTCTAGGTTTACCAAACCATAAATAAAAGGAATGATTTGTGAAAGGGAGCGTTTAGTAAGGTCAGGAATCCTAAACAGAAGGAGCGGGTACCGCTTCCTATGTGCGAGTAAACAGGGAGAGTCTAGGGGAAGGGTAGAGCTAGTAACCAGTTCTCAACCCTATAGCTATACCGGACGATTCTCCGGTAGATCGTCCGCTGTTTAGTTCCCTATTCTCTGCTCAAGCACCTCTTTGAAAAGGGCTTTTTTGGCATCTCAATAGAGCACCTTAGGTTAGGGGTACGACACATTGCACTAGTCAAACTCCTCTTTTTCCTATAGCACATATAGGCTTTTAGAACGTTTTCTTTATTCCTTTTAGTACCTTTTTTTCTTGAGTACATTTACTTGAGGAAAGATAATACTATATGGTAAAAAAGAGCCCCCTGGGCGAGGGCTGCTCCGCTCTGGTCCACCACCGGAAAAGTATAGGAGCTAGCCTGCTTTAGAGCCTTGAGAGCCCTTTACCTTTAAGCAAGCCAACTCCCCTCATCCTCTCCCCTGTCTGTGAAAGGCACGGAGCAGCCTAAGTCAAAGAAGAAGAAGAAGAAGTAGATGCGCATGAATCAATAAGAAAGAACCCTTGCGCCTACGGGTGAGAGAAGCAATCCTCCTTCTAGGTCGTATAAGGCACTAAGATCTATTTCTTTCATACCACCTTCAAGCCTAGAGAGCAAGAAGCAAATGTTGTAATTCTTGAGGATAATTCTTTGAAGCAAGAGTTCCATAAGCAAGTGCATGAGACTCTTTGACTTTCAAGCTCCGAAGAAGAGTGAAACTGACCCCACTTTCATTGACCAGTAAGTGATAGCTGTCAGGTTCGCAGAATGACCGATGGAACCAACTGAATCCACTCTCGTGACATGATCGAAGTTCGATCCACCACTTTGGGGAAAGAGATGAGACGGTCTACCCGCCTTTACACATACGAGGAATCACTCACTGACAGACAAGAGGTCGACAACGTGAGCTTGACTGCCTGGCTTTCGGCCTTCTTGATCCAACTGAGAGATCCATTCTCAGGGGAATCGTAGGCTTAAAATAGATTCGTCAACAGAGGATGCCCTTCAAGAAAAAAGTCATGACACCGCATTCTCCCACTTTCTCATCTGTCTCATAGATGAGTAAGGCTGGCTAAAGCACCACTGCTTGGGCCAGACCCTGTCCCTGCTGAATAACAAAGCCTTTAGTCAGGTAAAAAGAAGAGTGATCTCGAGTTGCCACTCTGTGTATCATAGGCTTTTCTTCTTTTTTCCACGTCCTGCTTCTTTCTCGTTGAAGATTGGGGACTTTTGGGCTCGCAATAAAGCTAGGTCCTGATCGAGCAACTAGTAGTCCTATCTATCCACCTCTCCAAACACAATATCT